ATTCATAAAATTTTTTATAAAATAATAAAAATCTCAAAATATTTAATTCTATTTTTTTCTTATTTCTTAATTTCTTATTAATTTAATAAAAAAATAAAGTAAAAGCGGGTAGCGGGAATCGAACCCGCATCGTTAGCTTGGAAGGCTAGGGGTTATAGTCGACGTTGATTCATCATTTTTAACGTCTCTAATTCAAAACTGAACGTGAAACTTTGGTTTCATTCGGCTCCTTTATGGAAGATGTATAAATTCCTATATTAAGACATGAACGAAAAAAAAAAATTCCACCCATAACATCTATGTCAGCTTTTCTGTCTGAATGTATTCAGAACAACCCGCTTTCTAGACGATCCCTATAGAAAAGAGGGGGATTATATTATAACAACCTTTCTAGTTACTTCGTTCTCTATTTCTATGTGAGAGAATCCTTAGGAAAAGCATTTTGTTTCTACCGAGCTAAAACAATTTGTCGATGTCTCTAGTAAACCAAAGTCATTGTTTAATAGCCATTTTGCTTCAATTTCCATAATACAAATTCCAAATTAAAGATTTAGTTACGATTAGAAAGCCACTTTCTATCTTTATCCATGGATCCTTTACTCATACTTATTCAATTAGAAGTATTGATCTAATTAAAAAAAAAAAATTATGTTTCGTAATCTCATAATCCAATTTTTCAATTTTTAATTGATTCTTGGATACAAATCACGAGAATGTATATTCTTCCTCGAATTTTTCATTGAGAGGTAAAGGATTAAATCCTTTTAAGAAATAAAGTTTTTGGTCGGAATGAAATATTAATCAAACCGAAAGACCCCTTAACTATATAAAGGGTTATCGAACGAATCACACTTTTACCACTAAACTATACCCGCTACAATCCGATTATTGTATATAAATGAACCTTTTGTCGAACAAGAAAATGGGTCGTAATAAAAAGTTAAAAGAGTAAAAAGGATAGGATCATAAAATAATCATGAAAATTAGAGCGTTTACGTGTTGTATCAGAGAACCCAATGAGATTCGGAAAAGAGAATTCATTAAATTTCAATAACTAAAACTAAATAACAAGTGTTTTTTTGCCGGAGGTTTTTGACCTAGACGTCTCGACAAAACTACTTAAGTTAAGCCATAACATACATGAAAATGTATTGTGCAAGAATCCACAGCTCCCTTTTTGTTATTTATTTACTTTAACTAAAATAAAAGGAATAAAGAATAAATATAAAAAATTAAGATAAGAAACGACACTTTGATTCGATATCATTTGATTCTATATCATAGAAATAAAAAGAGTTTTTATTTTTCCAATCGTAATAACAAGCAAGTATTTTAGTTTTCAAATAAAAAAAATTATTTATGATTCGTTGGAACAATAAATGGCGGGCCCGGCCTGGTCAGTACTTAGCCGGGCCGTGGAACTAAAAAGCACTCTCGGATGAAAAAAAATATTATATATTATGAAGGGCTCTTTCAATCCTTATTTTTTATAATGTAACATAGTATTATCCTTTTTCAATTGGGAGGAGAGATGGCTGAGTGGACTAAAGCGTCGGATTGCTAATCCGTTGTACGAGTTTTTCGTACCGAGGGTTCGAATCCCTCTCTTTCCGTTTTTGTTGATGACTTGGTATTTTCTTTCGAATTTTTCGCGAGCTCTTTTTTTTTTTTATAGTTAAAAATGTGTAATAGATAAAATCCTACTAAGAACATTTAAAAATCAAGCAAGGAAAACAAAAACCTTATCTTTTATTCTTCACGTCCAGGATTACGTCCTGGATCATTAGACAGGAATCCGAAAATAAAGAGAGAAACAAAGAATATCACTACCGTGTAAACAAATAGTTTGAGAGTAAGCATTACATAATCTCCAAGATTTTTTTTAGTAAAAAAGAGAATAGATTCTCCGTTTTTATACCGCATACCCTACTATTTTGATTTTTTATTTTGACACCAAGAAATAAAGTGGGGTGATCCAGATTTTTCGCGGTTGTACAAGAATTTCAATATTTGAATTGAGGGTGTAAGACTTATCTGATCTTATCAATTCTTTTCTTTGAATTTTTTTTTTTTCAATAAATCATGAATTTGTCTAGACATTATTAAATTAAAGATATCATCGAAAACTTACAGCAGCTTGCCAAACAAAGGCTAAGAGAAAAAAAAACAGGGGTATTACTGGCATAACATCTACGATTGGATTTAAAAAAGCGTAGGCCTCGGGCAATTTGGCGACGAAAAAACTACTTGAATAAAGAGCAGAATTAAGACAGATACAGATCAAACTAAATATATTAAGCATAACAAACATTTTGTTCTTGAGGATAATTGTATTTTATTTATTTTGATTGAGTTATTAATAAATTGAGTTTTTTTTTTTATTTTATTATTATAAATATGTTATTATTCATAGAAAAGAAAAATGAATAAAAAGAAAATAAGATAGACCAAAAAACTTTCTTTGATTTGAACTCACCCAATCAAAAATCCTTCAATTCTCAAATCAAAAGAGAATAGAATAAACCATACTTTCATACAATATCTTAATTGAATTATATGTAATGATCAATAAATTCCGTTTAATTCTACGTCTACATGTATAAAAATTCTAGTAATCTATTTTATAGATAATAGATATTTAGACTTGAGTTGACGAACAACCAGTACCAATATTAGTGTTTATTAGTGTCGACTAGAAATGGGGCGTGGCCAAGTGGTAAGGCAACGGGTTTTGGTCCCGCTATTCGGAGGTTCGAATCCTTCCGTCCCAGAACATACCTGACCCACGATCATTTTATTAATCTATAATTTTATTAATCTATAATAAAAAAGAAAATATATATCTATATCATAATCTATATCATAATAAAATATATCAAAATAAAGATTGTCTTTTCGACCAGTCTTCCGTTTAAGAGTATAATATTGTTATAGAATGTGATTCTTATTTCTTTTTTTTTTTTTTATTAATCATATCTTTTTCACAAATTTAATCGAGTTCAAATAACACGCATATGAAACAAAATTTTGATTTGTTAAATATTACTGATTTTACAATATGAAATATGAAAAAATAACAACCTAAATCTTCAATCTTTCCTTACATCAGTCTTTTTTTTTTATTAATCATTGATGGTTTAATCCAATATGGATTTATCTTTCTCTTAATGATGATAAAAAGCGAATGGTACTTACTGTAAAACCTTATGCAAATAATGATATAGGGTAGGAAACTATTCAATCAATTAAATCTTTTTAATGATTTCTTATGAGTTCTTGGTACTCTAAGAAGTGTGAAATTGTTGAATTTATCCTATCACGTTACTTGAAGATAGATATTCAAAATAACTTGTTTATTCGTGTTTATTTATTCATGTTATGTTAGTTATAATTAAAAAAAAATTATAAACAATGGGGTTAAATTGATTGAATTCTTGTTGAGACTTCGTCATACATTATCCATTCTTCATATAGAAGAAAAAAGTATAGATTATTTAGAAGAAAAAAGTATAGATTATTTAGAAGAAAAAAGTATAGATTATTTAGAAGAAAAAAGTATAGATTATTATGTACCGACCGAACCGATGATTATTCACGATTCCATAATTGAATCAATTACATACTGGTTCCAAACTGAAGGAATGTTATGGTAAAACTTCGTTTAAAACGATGTGGCAGAAAGCAACGTGCGACTTGAAGGACATGATCAGCTGTGGATTCTTACATCCACCACTTTTTTATATTATATAGGAACGAAAGTGCTCTTGGCTCGACATCATTTGTTCTGTTCCACTGGAACCCTCATTTTTGAGAGTGTTGCCATGTAAATAGTACACGATGGAGCTCGAGTAGAACGTATTGATTAATTTCTCAAGGGCAAGAATCTAAGGTTAGTATCGATCAATAAATTGGAACAACTTCGTAAGTATATTTTAGATATATAAATCTAAAGGATCCAATTCGATAAAATTTAAAAGTTAATTTTGTTGGAATTGGTAAAACTCTTTTGATCAAATCAAAAGTAAAGTGTATTACGTAGGAATCAACCATTCATACGATTCTTTGATAGAAAGAAATCACAAAAAATGGTATGTTGCTGCCGTTTTGAAACGATTTAAAGATCACCGAAGTAATGTCTAAACCCAATGATTCAAGGCAAAGATAAAGATCCTGGAACAAGGAAATACCGTTTTCAATTGTCTCAACAACCAGATCATATTTAAGAATCAAAATAGATTCTAAAGGAGACAGACAAAAAGGGTTAGAGACCACTCAATAAATTTAATACCTAAAAGGTTTCTTTTGAGTTATTTGAGAGTTATTCAACTTGAGTTATGAGGATACAAATAATTTTTTTTTTTGGGGGGGGGGGGAGACTAAGAAAAAGTATTTAAACTAAAATCAATAATATAATGAATTTGATGATTTTATGGATCTATTTGATATTATGATTCTATACATAGACATAATTTAGAATTTTCTCGAGCCGTACGAGGATAAAACTTCTTATACGTTTCTAGGGGGGGGGGGAGTATTGTTCATCTATCCCAATGAGCCATTTATCGAATCGTTGCAATTGATGTTCGATCCCGACGAGAGGGAAGAGATCTTCGTAAAGTGGGTTTTTATGACCCGATAAAGAATCAAATCTATTTAAATGTTCCTGCTATTCTATATTTCCTTGAAAAAGGTGCTCAACCTACAGGAACTGTTCATGATATTTCAAAAAGGGCGGGGGTTTTTACGGAACTTCGCCCTAATCAACAAATAAAATTCAATTAATGAAAATAAAAAAATGTGGATGATTTGTATATAGCCTTGTATAACCTTTTTGTTTCTTTGCTATTTCCTCTTTTGTTCTATTTATATCATACTAATTATATCATACTCAATTTATTATTGTTACTATAAAAGAGTGTCTTTTATAACGACAAAAATCGATTTATATTTTATTGATATAAATTTTATTGATATATATAAAATAGATAGAAAAAGATTAA